TTATTTCTCCTTAAAATAAAAAGGCAATATATAATAGATATAACTAATTTTATTTAATTAGTTCTATCGGTTGAAATCTTGAGAACAACCTTACTAATAAGTATAACATGAGTTTACTAAAGCTTCTATATATATTATTTATTTTTACTATAACTATTAAGAATAAACTTAATAAAAGGCTTTTAATTACTTTAAATCATTCAATAATTGATTTATAATAATAATTACAAATCAATTCATTAATAATTTCTAAACATAATTTATTTAACTTTATGATTAATCAATCAAATAAAACTTTAAATACTAATATAACCAAATTAGTTAATCAACCATATAAATATGGATTTTCTACTACGATTGAAAAAGATATTATCGAAAAAGGATTAAATGAAAATGTCATTCGGTTAATTTCTCAAAAAAAAAAAGAGACAAAATTTTTATTGGACTTTAGATTAAAAGCTTATAAAAAATGGAAACAGATGAAAAGTCCAGAATGGGCTCAATTAAAGTTTTCAGAAATTAATTATCAAGATATTATCTATTATTCAGCTCCTAAACACAAAAAAAAATTAAACAGCTTAGATGAAGTTGATCCTGAACTATTAGAAACTTTTGAAAAATTAGGGATTTCGTTAACTGAACAAAAACGTTTAACAAACGTTGCTGTAGATGCTGTTTTTGATAGTGTTTCAATCGTTACAACATTTAAAGGAGAATTAGCTGAACAAGGTGTTATATTTTCTTCAATTTCAGAAGCAATTCAAGAATATCCTGATCTAATTGAGAAATATTTAGGAAGTGTTGTTCCAATCGGAGATAATTATTTTTCTGCTTTAAATTCTGCTGTTTTTACAGATGGGTCATTTTGTTACATACCAAAAAACGTTAAATGTCCATTAGAACTATCAACATATTTTAGAATTAATGATCAAAAATCAGGACAATTTGAACGTACACTAATCATAGCAGACGAAAATAGTCAGGTAAGCTATTTAGAAGGTTGTACTGCACCACAATATGATAGTAATCAATTACATGCAGCTGTTGTTGAATTAATAGCTTTTGACAATGCAAATATTAAATATTCAACGGTTCAAAATTGGTATGCTGGTAATGAATTTGGACAAGGTGGTGTTTATAACTTCGTTACAAAACGAGGATTATGTACAGGAAAAAATTCAAAAATTTCTTGGACACAAGTAGAAACTGGTTCTAATATTACATGGAAATATCCTAGTTGTGTGTTAGTAGGCGATAATTCTCAAGGTGAATTTTATTCAGTTGCGTTAACAAATAATTACCAACAAGCTGATACTGGTAGCAAAATGATTCACGTCGGAAAAAATACTCGTAGTCGAATTGTTTCAAAAGGAATTTCTGCAGGTAAATCAAAAAATACATATCGGGGATTAGTAAATATAACTAATAAAGCTCTAGGTGCTAGAAATTATTCGCAATGTGATTCATTATTAATTGGAAATTCATCTAATGCAAATACGTTTCCGTTTATTTCTGTTCAAAATTCTACAACGCAAATTGAACATGAAGCTTCAACTTCTAAAATTGGTGAGGAACAAATTTTTTACTTTTTACAAAGAGGAATTTCAATTGAAAAAGGAATAGAATTAATGATTAGTGGGTTTTGTCGGGACGTTTTTACAGAATTACCTTTGGAATTTGCTGCAGAAGCAGATCGTTTATTAAGTTTAAAATTAGAAGGAAGTGTTGGTTAATGAATACAATTACGCCGATTTTAGAAATCAAAGAATTAAAAGCATCAATAAATGAAAATGAAATTTTAAAAAATTTAAATTTACAAGTTAATAAAGGAGAAATTCATGCAATAATGGGTCCAAATGGTTCAGGTAAAAGTACATTTTCAAAAGTATTAGCAGGTCATCCTGCTTATGAAGTTTTAAGTGGCGAAATTTTATTTAAAGGAAAAAGTGTTTTAAATTTAGAGCCCGAAGAACGTTCACATTTAGGAATTTTTTTAGCATTTCAATATCCTATTGAGATTCCAGGTGTTAGTAATGAAGACTTTTTACGATTAGCCTATAATGCCAAACAAAAATTCAACAATGATTCTGAAGTTGATCCTTTAGAATTTTTGAGTATTATTAATCAAAAATTAAAATTAGTTGATATGTCACCTGTTTTTCTTAGTCGAAATGTGAATGAAGGGTTTTCTGGTGGTGAAAAAAAACGAAATGAGATTCTTCAAATGACTTTATTAGATTCAGAATTATCAATTTTAGATGAAACGGATTCGGGTCTAGATATTGATGCATTAAAAGTTATTTCAAATGGTATCAATAAATTTATGACAAAAGATAAAGCTATAATTTTAATTACTCATTATCAGCGATTATTAGACTATGTGAAACCTGATTTTGTTCATGTTATGCAAAACGGTAAGATAACGAAAACAGGTACAGCTGAATTAGCAAAAGAATTAGAAATGAAAGGATATGAATGGTTAAAATAAAAATAAAAACTCTTAAAAGAGAGTTTTTAGATAAAAATAAACCTAAAATTTATAAAAAATAGTTATAATAGATATTGTTCCTGTATATTTTTTAATATTGGGTAATTTACTAAATTAGTTAAATTTTATGTACCCAGATAATTTTTATTCAAGTACGTTTACATTATTAGCGGAGGCAGAAGTAGGAAAACATTTTTACTGGAATATTGCAGGTTATTTAGTACATGGACAAGTTTTAGTAGTAATCTGGTTTGTTGTAGCAATTTTGCTAATTTTTTCAATTCTAGGTACTAGTAATGCAGATCGAATTCCACATGGTTGGCAAAACTTTATGGAATCTGCTTTAGATTTTGTTACAGATATTGCTAAAAATCAATTAGGCGAAAGTTTCTATAGAGAATGGATACCATTTGTTGGTACTTTGTTCCTATTTATTTTTGGATCTAACTGGGCAGGTGCAATTATACCTTGGAAGTTAATTGAACTTCCAGAAGGTGAATTTGCTGCGCCAACTAATGATATTAATACAACAGTAGCATTAGCGTTATTGACATCTTTTGCTTACTTCTATGCAGGTTTAAGTAAAAAAGGGTTAGGATATTTTAAACGATATGTTCAACCAATCCCACTTCTTCTACCAATTAATATTTTAGAAGATTTTACAAAACCACTTTCATTAAGTTTCCGATTATTTGGTAACGTGTTAGCGGATGAGTTAACTATTACCGTATTAACATCTTTAGTACCATTGGTAATTCCATTACCAATTATGCTTTTAGGTATTTTTGCGGGTTCAGTACAAGCTTTAATTTTCTCAACATTAGCAGCTGCTTATATTGCAGAAGCTCTTGAGTAAACTAGCATTAAATTAGATTTTTCTAAAATTACATTTATATTTACATTTATTAATTAAGATTTATTATGGATTCTATCATTTCTGCTGCTTCTGTTATAGCTGCTGGTTTAGCTATTGGTTTAGCTGCTATCGGTCCTGGTATTGGTCAAGGTAATGCTGCTGGTCAAGCGGTTGAAGGTATTGCTCGTCAACCTGAAGCAGAAAACAAAATTCGTGGTACTTTATTATTAAGTTTAGCTTTCATGGAAGCTTTAACAATTTACGGTCTAGTAGTAGCATTAGCATTATTATTTGCTAACCCATTTAATAGTTAATTCGACTTTAATTACGTAAAAAATAAATAGATAGATATAATGTAAATTTGTTTACGTTATATCATATCTATTAAAAATTTTTAATTCTATAGTAAAACATATAGATTTTATATGGTTAATCTTTCAATATTAATTTCAAGTTCAGAGATAAGTGGTCCAGGTGGATTATTCGATTTTAATGCAACCTTACCATTAGTAGCCATTCAATTTGTTTTATTAATGTTAATTCTTAACACTATTTTATATAGTCCATTATTGACTATTATTGAAGAACGTAAAGAATACATTTTAGGCAATCTTGCAAAAGCGTCTGAAATTTTAGCAGAAGCAAATGAATTGACTACTCAATACGAACAAGAATTAGATAGCGTCCGTAAAGAAGCACAATTAGAAATTACAAATTCACAGAAAATTCATAAAGAAATTTTAGAAATTGAACTAAATATTTCTCAAAAATATATTGATAATTTATTAGATACTATTACAAAAGATCTTCTAGATAAGAAAAATACTGCATTAAATAGTTTAGATACTATTGTTCAGTCTTTATGTGTAGAAATTGAAACTAGATTATCAATATAAATTTTTTGTTAACCGTAATTTTCCTTTTTATAAGTGAACAGTTTACATAAAAACTCTAAAACATGGAAAATTTTGATCAAATTTTTACATTACTTGCTGAAAGCGATGGTATCGGCTTAAACCTTGATATCTTAGAAACAGGGCTGATCAACATTCTTGCTTTAGTTGCAATTTTAGTTTATACAGGTAAAGACTTTTTAGGCTCTATCTTGGAAGAACGTAAAACAACTATTGTACAAAGTGTTCAAGACGCCGAAGACAGATTAAACGAAGCTAACCGTCGTTTAACTGAAGCGCAAAAGCAATTAAGTCAAGCTAATGTAGTTATTACTGAAATAAAAAATGAAACGATAGCGGCAAAAAAAGTATTACTTGAATCTGACGCTGATCAATCAAAAAAAGATTTAGCTACACGCTTTAGTAGAGCGTTAGCGACTTTCCGTTCTAAAGAAACACAAATATTTTTAGAAGTTAAACAACAAATCATTTTATTAGTATTAAAACGTACTGTAACTCGAGCTCAAGAAACTTTCGGGAAAAAAGAGCGTGCTACGGCATTAATTAATGAAACTATTAATAAATTAGAAGGAGATTTGTTATGAGTATAAATCCTTTAGCAGCAAAAATAGCAACTCCTTATGCACGCGCTTTATATGATTTTTCAGTTGAGCAAAATCTAATGCATCAGATTACAGCTGATTTTCAAAATTTAGAAGTATTTTTGACTCAGAATTCAGAATTAACACAATATTTAAATAATCCTGTTATTGGCGCTAACCAAAAACAAGAAGTTTTAGATAAAACGTTAAAATCTCAGTTAAATCAAGAAACTTTTAAATTTTTAAGTGTTTTAGTGAATCGTGATCGAATTAATTTATTACCAGAAGTTATTTCTTGTTATTTAGAATTAGTATACAGTTTAGCTTCAATTAAAATGATTGAAGTTTCTACTGCTTTCGCATTTACAAATTTACAAAAAAACACTTTAATTAAAAAACTAAAAGAACTTACTAACGCAAGAGAAATTCGATTAGTTATTAAAGTTGATTCTAGTCTTATTGGTGGATTTTTGATTAAAACTAATTCAAAAATCATTGATTTCACAGTTAAAAATCAATTACAACTTTTAGCAAAACATTTAGATAGTGTTTTAGAAATTTAAAAACAATTAAAATCTTTTATTAACTTTTTACCTTAAAAATAATACAATGATAAATATTCGTCCAGACGAAATTAGTAGTATTATCCGTCAACAAATTGAAAAGTATGATCAAGATGTTAAAGTAGATAATATTGGTACAGTTTTACAAGTAGGTGATGGTATTGCACGTGTTTACGGCCTTGAGCAAGTAATGAGTGGTGAGCTTTTAGAATTTGAGGATAAAACTATTGGTATTGCACTTAATTTAGAAAACGATAACGTTGGTGTTGTATTAATGGGTACAGGTCGTCAAATTTTAGAAGGCAGTACTGTAAAAGCTACAGGTAGAATTGCCCAAGTTCCTGTAGGTGATGCATTCTTAGGTCGTGTAGTAAATCCATTAGGTCTTCCTATTGATGGTAAAGGTGAAATTAAGACTGACGAAAGCCGTTTATTAGAAGCAATGGCACCAGGTATTATTAGTCGTAAATCTGTATGTGAACCGTTACAAACAGGTATTACGTCAATTGATGCTATGATTCCTATTGGACGAGGTCAACGAGAATTAATTATTGGTGATCGTCAAACAGGAAAAACTTCTATTGCAGTAGATACAATTATTAACCAATCAACAGAAAATGTTGTTTGTGTTTATGTAGGGGTTGGTCAAAAAGCATCAACTGTAGCTCAAGTTGTAAATGTACTTGAAGAAAAAAATGCAATGTCATACACGATTATTGTATCTGCAAGTGCTAATGATCCTGCAACATTACAATATATTGCTCCATATGCTGGTGCTGCATTAGCAGAATACTTCATGTATAATGGTAAAGCTACTTTAGTTATCTACGATGATTTAACTAAACAAGCTATGGCGTATCGTCAAATGTCATTATTATTACGTCGTCCTCCTGGGCGTGAAGCATACCCTGGTGACGTTTTCTACTTACACTCGCGTTTATTAGAACGTGCTGCAAAATTAAGTGATGCATTAGGTGGTGGTAGTATGACTGCATTACCTATTATTGAAACACAAGCAAGTGATGTATCTGCATACATTCCAACAAATGTAATTTCAATTACAGATGGTCAAATCTTCTTATCGAATGATTTATTTAACTCTGGTATTCGTCCTGCTATTAACGTAGGTATTTCAGTATCACGTGTGGGTTCAGCAGCACAAACAAAAGCAATGAAAAAAGTTGCTGGTAAACTGAAATTAGAATTAGCGCAATTTGCTGAATTAGAAGCATTTTCTCAATTTGCTTCAGATTTAGATGAAGCAACGCAGAAACAGTTAGCACGAGGTACACGTTTACGTGAAGTATTAAAACAACCTCAAAACTCTCCATTATCTGTAGCACAACAAGTTGCATTAATTTATACAGGTATTAATGGTCATTTAGATGATTTAGAAGTTGCTAGTGTTAAAA